TGTAATGTTTCTTGGGTTTAAAATCAGTAATTTGTAAGTTTGAAGGCAATACTGTTGGTATGTTATAGGAGATGAACTAAGAATGAATGGGCAGTTCTTCTTAATTAAGTAAAGGTGGAATTAAAATTAGTAACTATACTTTATATTATATAATATTTAAAAACTACGGTTAGGTAAATTTATTTATTGTAAAATATGTTAAGGAAATGTTAAAGTTAATTCCTTTCTTACACTAATTTGGAAAATAGTAGTGATTAAAAGGTAAAAGATATTGTAGTGAAACGTAATTTTACAGTGAATTGGGCTTAACCTTGGAAAAAATTAGTTAAATTACGAAAAGTGTTGTTATTAGTTAGAAGCATATTTTTTTGAGAATAATTAACAGTATTTAATAGTTGAAATTTTTTTAATATCGTGTAATTTTGAGGAAATTTTGTGATGATTTGTGTATGAAGTTATTGAATTATAATTTAAAAACCTATATATATATACATATCTGTCTACTTGATAAATACATAGTTCTTATTGTTTATTAAATAATTTATATATCAATGTTGTCTTTCTAGGCCTGGTATGCTTATAGGAAATTAGAGAAAAAAGAAGCATTTAATAAATAATAAATACTTATTTAATACTATCATCTAATTATATTTAATATATATTATACATTCATATATATTCCCCTAATGTATCTATGTTATAGTATCTTTGTATTATATAATTAGTATTTAAGTTAAATATAGTATAATTATTCTTAAGTTCTTATTATAGAAATTTGTTATGAAATAATCAGAACTGATTAGAATCATCTTACCCTGTAAGATAAAAAAACAGAGTAAGATGATTCCATAGGAGTAGGAAATGTTAAAGTTAATTCCTTTCTTACACTAATTTGGAAAATAGTAGTGATTAAAAAGGTAAAAGATATTGTAGTGAAACGTAATTTTACAGTGAATTGGGCTTAACCTTGGAAAGGGGAACCGTTTAAGTATTATGAAATAGATTAAATTGTTAGTTGAAGCGAAATGTTGGGCACCTTTCGTGGACAATTAACAGTTTAATGTTGGTTGAAATTTAATACCTGTTTGGAAATTGTTGTTGAGTTTTATTCTTGCTTGAAGGTTTATTTAATCTAAGTTTTACATGTAAATTTTGATGTGATTGTGATAAATTTAAAAAGTTATTAGTTATTCGCAGTATTTAGAATTATAAATTAAGGAAATTTAGATTTAGTTAAGGATTTTTGTATTGGTTAAATTCGTGCCAGCTACCGCGGTTATACGATAAATATAAATAAACTTTGTTAATTTAAAGTTAATATGAGGGTTGAAATGAGTAGAATATATTTTAGGTAGAATTTAGTTATATTTTGTGTTTCTTGATTAATTATGAAGCTTTGAAACTTTAGGAGTAAACTAGGATTAGATACCCTATTATTGAAGTGTAAATTAGAATGTTGGAGTAGTAGTAGTTAAGGTCTTGAAACTTAAAGAATTTGGCGGTGTTTTAGTCTATTCAGAGGAATCTGTTCTGTAATCGATAGTTCACGATTTGATGAACTTAATTTAATGATTTGTATACCGCCGTCATCAGAATATTTTTATAGAAAGTTTTCTTAATACTTAATTAGGTAAAATGTCAGGTCAAGGTGCAGTTTATAATTAAGTAGAAATGGATTACAATAAAGTTACTTTAAATGGATTTTTATTTTTGAGGTAAAATGAAAGTGGATTTGATAGTAATTTTGTACTAAATTTCAATATGATTTTAGCTCTAGAACATGTACACATCGCCCGTCACTCTCATTTTAAAATGAGATAAGTCGTAACAAAGTAGATTTACTGGAAAGTGTATCTAGAATGTCAAAATAGGACTTATAGGAGTAATTTCATTTACATTGGAATGTTAATTCGTGCAAATCGAATTATTTTGAAGTTAAGAATATTAATTGTGGTTATTTTGTATAATAAAAGTAATTTTAGTTATTTGAGTTTAAGTATAGTTTATAGAAAGGATTATTGAGATTTATAGTTGATGAGTATTATTAAAGAAGTATGAAATATATGGAAGGGGTAATTTTTTGTAAGTAGATTTTTATTGTACCTTGTGTCTCAGGGTTAATTTATTTAATGATAGTAAATTTATTTTTCTCGAATTTAAGAGAGTAATGATATTAAAAATGTAATTGTGGAATAATTTTATTTAATAATATTATGGTAATGAAATGTTTTCGTTCTTGAAGATATCTAGTTATTTAAGAAATGAATTTAATTCAGGTATTATAATTAATGATATTAATTTTTTTATAAAATTGATATTGATTTAGTACTAATAATTTGGGGGATTAGCTTTGGGTTATAATTAATAATATTGATTGAAGTATAGTAAGATGAGGCTTTAAAGTAGCTAAATTTTGGTGTGTTATGACTTATTTATATTTATTGAAGTTTTTGTTAGTTATTTTAATATTATATTAGATTGATTTTATTAATAGAGTTAATATGTAAAAATGATTAAATTAGTATAATTAATTGTTGTGAAGTTATTTATTGTTATGATAATTTATATTAAGGAATTAGGCAAATTTTATGTTCGCCTGTTTATCAAAAACATGTCCTTTTGTTTATATATAAGGTCTGACCTGCCCACTGAAATAATTGAAGGGCCGCGGTATAATGACCGTGCAAAGGTAGCATAATCATTAGTCTTTTAATTGAGGGCTAGTATGAATGGTTGGACGAAACATAAGCTGTCTCTTTATAAGAAGTAGAATTTAACTTTTTAGTAAAAAGGCTAAAATTTATATAGAGGACGAGAAGACCCTATAAAGTTTAATATTGAATAATGTTAAAGTATTTTGGTAAGTTTTTAATTTTAAAGTTATAGAATATTTGGTTGGGGTGATTTTAAGATTTAGTTAACTCTTGATTATAATTGACTGTGATGAGAGGATTAATGATCCATTATTAATGATTAAAAGATTAAATTACTTTAGGGATAACAGCGTAATTTTTTTTGAGAGTTCTTATCGACAAAAGGGATTGCGACCTCGATGTTGAATTAAGGTAATTAATAGGTGAAGAAGTTTATTAAATGAGTCTGTTCGACTTTTAAAACCTTACATGATTTGAGTTCAGACCGGCGTGAGCCAGGTCGGTTTCTATCCTTATGGAATGAAATATTTTAGTACGAAAGGACCAAGTATTTAATAGATTATTTAATTTTTGGATAAGGTTACTATTTTGGCAGAGGAAGTGTAGTGAATTTAGAATTCATTGATGTAAGGTTATTTACAAGTAGTATTGTGATTTGAAATAATTATGAATTTATTGAGTTCTTTAATATTAATTATTTGTGTGTTAGTGGGAGTAGCATTTTTAACATTGTTAGAGCGTAAAGTTTTAGGTTATATTCAAATTCGAAGGGGTCCAAATAGGGTAGGATTTATTGGGTTTCTTCAACCTTTTGCTGATGCTGTAAAATTATTTAATAGGGAACAAGTTTATCCGATGTTATCAAATTATATTTTGTATTATTTTTGTCCTGTTGGAGGTTTATTTTTAGCTTTATTGGTTTGATTAATTTTTCCTTATTTTACTTTTTTAATTTCTTTTAATTTTGGGGTTTTATTTTTTCTATGTTGTACGAGTTTAGGTGTTTATACTGTAATAATTGCAGGTTGGGCATCAAATTCTAATTATGCATTATTAGGGGGTTTGCGTGCAGTTGCTCAAACTATTTCCTATGAAGTGAGATTGGCTTTAATTTTAATTTCTTTTATCTTTTTGGTTGATAGATGTTGTTTAAATATATTTATATATTATCAGGATAATATTTGATTAATTATAGTGAGTTTTCCTTTAGGTTTAGCTTGATTTTCATCTTGTTTAGCTGAAACTAATCGGACTCCATTTGATTTTGCTGAGGGGGAGTCTGAATTGGTTTCTGGTTTTAATGTGGAATATAGAAGAGGTGGTTTTGCTTTAATTTTTATGGCAGAGTATGCTAGAATTTTATTTATAAGTATATTGTTTTGTGTAATTTTTCTTGGTTGTGATGTTTATTCTATAATGTTTTTTGTAAAGTTGGTTATATTATCTTGCTTATTTATTTGGGTTCGTGGTACTTTACCTCGATTTCGTTATGATAAATTAATGTATTTAGCATGAAGGAGTTTTTTACCTTTGTCATTAAATTTTTTGATTTTTTATATTGGATTGAAGTTGCTATTAATTTCTATTAACTTTTAATGAAATAAATTTAGTAAAGTTAATAGAAGAATTGAACTTCTTTAGTATACTTTCAAAGTATAGTGCTTCTGAGCTTAATAACTAATAGTGTAATAGATTATCTCATAGGAGAAGTAAAATAGGGTTAATTAAATAATATGTAAAATAAAGAATTGTTAAAATTTGTCCAGTTAAAATGTAAGGGTCTTCTACTGGGCGTGCTCCAATTCAAGTGAGAAGAATAATAATTGCTGTTAATAGTCAGAATATATATTGATTAATTGGATAAAATTGATTTCCTCGAAATTTATTTTTCTTGAAAAAGGGGAGAACTAATAAGATTCTAATAGATAAAATTAGTGCTATTACTCCCCCGAGTTTATTTGGAATTGATCGTAGGATTGCATAGGCAAAAAGGAAATATCATTCTGGTTGAATGTGGATAGGGGTAACTAGAGGATTAGCTGGAATAAAGTTGTCGGGGTCTCTTAATAAATAAGGTTTAAGAAGTGTTAATATTGTTAATAATATAATTATGATTATGAATCCTAGGAGGTCTTTAAATGAGAAGTAAGGATGAAATGGGATTTTGTCAATATTGTTAGTTAATCCTATGGGATTATTTGAGCCTGTTTGGTGTAGAAAAAGTAGATGAATTATTGAGGTTGCGGCTACAATGAATGGTAAAAGGAAATGAAAGGTGAAGAATCGTGTTAAAGTAGCATTATCAACAGCGAAGCCTCCTCAGACTCATTGAACTAGGTTTGGGCCTAAATAGGGGATTGCTGATAATAGATTAGTAATAACTGTTGCCCCTCAGAATGATATTTGTCCTCATGGAAGAACATAACCTATAAAAGCTGTTCCTATAGTTAAGAATAATAAAATAACTCCAATTATTCAAGTGTTGAAGTAGTGGTAAGAACCATAATATATTCCGCGTCCAATATGAATATATAAACAAATAAAGAAGAATGATGCTCCGTTTGCGTGTAAGGTTCGTAAGAGTCAACCATAGTTTACGTCACGACAAATGTGAATTATTCTGTTAAAAGCTGATTCAATATTAGCAGTGTAATGTATAGATAAAAATAATCCTGTAATAATTTGAATAATTAAACATAATCCTAGGAGAGAACCAAAGTTTCAAAGTGTAGAAATGTTAGAAGGGGCAGGTAAATCAATAATAGCATTGTTAATAATTTTTAGGAGGGGGTGTTGTAGACGTGTAGGATTAAACATTTATTTTATTAGAATATGGGTCGGAGAGGTCCTGAGAAGATATTAGTAATTTTTACGATGGCAATTAATGTTAAGAATAAATATATTATTAATATAAGTGTATTTAAGTTGTTTGGGTTATTATAAAGTTTAATTAATGAGAGGGAAGAATCAGTCCAGTAATTGGTTGATTGATTAATTAAGGTTATATCAAGATTATTAGTAATTATATTGAAAGGTGAAGGATCTAATCATCATAAAGGAGTGAAAATGATTATAATTATTAAAAAGGTTTTAATAAGGGTTAAAGGGATTGAAAATATTTCATTTGATGCTAAGCTTGTAATGTAAATAAAGAGGATTAATATTCCTCCTAGGAAGATTAAAAATAGGATATAAGAGAATCAAAATCTTTGGGAAATTATTCCTAAAAATGAACATGTTAATAAAGTTTGGATAATGATAATTAAGGTTATGGAAAGGGGATGTTTACATTGAGTGAATAAAATAGTGGAAAGTATATTAAGTAGTGTTAAAATAATTAGTGTTATTCAGAAGATAGTTTAATTGAAAAAAAATATTAATTTTGGAGATTAATGATAAGGTATCTTTCTTCTGAGTTTTAAAAGAAGTTTCTTAGTTTTGGTTTACAAGACCAACGTTTTTATTAAACTATTAAAACATGTTAATATATTATGTAATAATAGTGGTGTTTATATATATAATAGGATCTTTTATGTTTTGTGTAAAACGTAAGCATTTATTAATGGTTTTATTGAGATTAGAATTTATAGTTTTGGTTGTATTTATAACATTATTTTTTTATTTGAATATATTCAATTATGAATTATTTTTTAGTATAATTTTTTTGGTATTTTCTGTTTGTGAGGGTGCGTTGGGTTTATCAATTTTAGTTTCAATAATTCGAACTCATGGTAATGATTTTTTTCAGTCATTTGTTATTCTTCAATGTTAAAGTTGTTAATAATAATGTTATTTTTGATTCCAGTGTGTTTTATTAATGAGGGGTGATGATTAGTTCAGAATCTATTATTTATAATAAGAATAGTAATAATTTTAAAGTGTGTATTAGGTGATATTTCTTATTTAAGTTATTTTTTGGGGTGTGATGTAATTTCTTATGGGTTAATTTTATTAAGATTTTGAATTTGTGTTTTAATGATTACTGCTAGAGGGTTAATTAATCAGAATTATATTAATAATCAGTTATTTTTAATTATAATTTTATTTTTATTAATTATATTATATTGTTCTTTTAGAAGTTTAAGATTGTTTTCTTTTTATGTATTTTTTGAAGGGAGATTAATTCCAACCTTTTTACTAATTTTAGGTTGAGGTTATCAACCAGAACGATTGCAAGCCGGAGTATATCTTTTATTTTATACTTTGTTGGCTTCATTACCTTTATTAGTAGGGTTGTTTTATTTATATAGTGAGCAAGGAACATTGGTGATTTTTTGTGAAGGTCTTGTAAATTTAAATAATTTTTATTTGTATTTGAGTTTAGTATTGGCTTTTTTGGTTAGGATACCTATATTTTTAGTTCATTTGTGATTACCTAAGGCTCATGTTGAGGCACCTGTTTCTGGTTCAATAATTTTAGCGGGTGTTTTATTAAAATTAGGGGGTTATGGTTTATTACGAATTTATAAATATTTAATTGTAAGAGGTTTAAGGTTTAATAGAATTTGAGTAAGAATTAGTTTAATTGGTGGAGTTTTAGTTAGATTAATTTGTTTACGTCAAGTTGATATAAAATCTTTAATTGCTTATTCTTCTGTGGCTCATATAGGGATTGTATTAAGAGGTTTGATAACTTTAACTTGTTGAGGATTTTGTAGATCTTATTTATTGATGATTGCTCATGGATTATGTTCATCAGGATTATTTTGTTTAGCAAATATTACTTATGAACGTTTAGGGAGACGAAGATTATTAATTAATAAAGGGTTAATAAGATTAATACCAAGAATATCTATATGATGATTTTTATTATGTTCTTCAAATATGGCAGCCCCTCCATCATTAAATTTATTGGGTGAAATTGGGTTATTAAATTGTATTATTTCTTGATCTTTACTAAGAATAGGGGTTTTAATATTACTATGTTTTTTTAGAGCTTCTTATACTTTATATTTATATTCAAGAAGTCAACATGGGAAAATTTATTCTGGGTTATATTCATGTTCAGGGGGATATTTACGTGAATATATATTATTATTTTTGCATTGATTTCCTTTAAATTTATTAATTATTAGGAGTGAAATATTTATGTTGTGGTTATAACTTAAATAGTTTAAAATAAAATTTTGGTTTGTGATATCAAGGATATGTAATAGCATTTTAGGTTATTTTATGATCGTTGTCTATTTGTTTATTAAGATTTATTTTTTTATTTTTAATAAGATTAGTATTAGGATTTTTAGGGGGGTATTTTTTAATAATGGATTTAGTATATTTTGTGGAGTGAGAATTAATTTCATTAAATTCTTCAAGAGTTGTTATAGCAATATTATTTGATTGAATGTCTTTATTGTTTATAAGTTTTGTTTTAGGTATTTCTTCTTTAGTAATTTATTATAGTGAAGAGTATATATTGGGGGATGAAAATTTAAATCGTTTTATTATTCTTGTATTAATGTTTGTGTTATCAATAATATTTTTGATTATTAGTCCTAATTTAATTAGAATTTTATTAGGCTGGGATGGTTTGGGGTTAGTTTCTTATTTATTAGTAATTTATTATCAAAATATTAAGTCCTATAATGCTGGTATATTAACTGTTTTATCAAATCGAATTGGTGATGTTGCTTTAATGATATCAATTGCTTGAATATTAAATTTTGGTAGTTGAAATTATATTTATTATTTAGATCTGGAGGGTAATTTTTATGAATTAAAGGTAGTAGGTGGAATAGTATTATTAGCAGCTATAACTAAAAGAGCTCAAATTCCTTTTTCTTCTTGATTACCGGCAGCAATAGCTGCTCCAACACCTGTATCTGCATTAGTACATTCTTCTACATTAGTAACTGCTGGTGTTTATTTATTAATTCGTTTTAATTTTTTAATTAATGGAAGTTTTTGAGGTAATTTATTATTATTGATTGCTGGGTTAACGATATTTATGGCTGGGATCGGGGCCAATTATGAATTTGATTTAAAAAGGATTATTGCATTATCAACTTTAAGACAATTAGGGTTAATAATAGGAATTTTATCTATTGGTTATTATAGGTTAGCTTTTTTTCATTTATTAACACATGCTTTATTTAAGGCTTTATTATTTATGTGTGCAGGGGTTATTATTCATAATATAAAAAATTTCCAGGATATTCGATATATAGGAGGTATTTGTCATCAAATACCTTTAACTTCTTCATGTTTAAATATCTCAAATTTAGCTTTATGTGGTTTACCTTTTTTGGCTGGATTTTATTCTAAGGATTTAATTTTGGAAGCTGTAAGTTTATCCCCAATTAATTTTTTTATTTTTTTTTTGTTTTTTTTTTCGACGGGTTTAACAGTAAGTTATTCCTTGCGGTTGGTTTATTATTCAATAACGGGTGATTTTAATATAAATTCATTGCATTCTGTAAGAGGGGAGGGTTGAGTTATATTAAGGGGTATGATGGTTTTAATGCTATTGGCTGTAATGGGTGGAAGAATATTAAGATGAATAATTTTTTGTACACCTGAAGTGATTAATTTACCTTTATTTTTGAAGATGTTAACATTAATTGTTTGCTTAATGGGTGGTTGAATTGGTTATGAAATTTCTAGGTTTGCTTTAAGATACAATTTATTTTCTTTTAGGTTATATAAAATATCTATATTTTTAGGTTCAATATGATTTATACCTATTATTTCGACTTATGGATCAAGTTTTTATTTTTTGAATTTAGGGGGTCTAATTAGTAATTTTTGTGATCAGGGTTGAAGAGAGGAATTTGGTGGTCAATATATTAATAATTCATTAATTGATTTTGTTTTATTAAACCAGGTTTGACAAAATAATAATTTGAGAACTTATTTGGTGGGTTTTATTATTTGAATTTATATTTTAATGATATTAATTTTATTTAAGTATTTAGATAGCTTAAGAATAGAGCATAATATTGAAGATATTGAGGTAGTAAATTACTTTTAAATAATTATAAATACTAAGTATTATTTATACAATGAAAATGTATTGTTTTTGATAAACTATATAATTTGAAATATTAATGGGTTTAACCATTAAAGTTAAAAGTTAGCAGCTTTTTCTTGAGTTCATATTTCTTTAATTGGAATAATTTTCAATGATATTATTAACAGTAATATACCTCATCTTTGGTTTCAATTAAGTGTAAATAGAGGTAATATTATACCAGTAAATCAGGTCGAAATTGATTGCAATTATTTGCTTTCTATTTAAGACAGATTGAAATCAATACTTTTTGAATGCAAATCAAATGTTATAGTTAACTACAGTCCTAATAATTAATATTAGTTGGCTCATTCAAGGGCTCCTTGATTTCATTCATGGTATAACCCAATTAGAAGAATAATTAGGAATATAATAGTGGTGATTATTCAAGTAATTGGGTTGGATCAGTGGAAGGTAATAATGATTGGTAAGAGAAGGGTAATTTCTACGTCGAAAATAAGGAAGATTACTGCAATAAGGAAAAATCGGATTGAAAATGGTAAACGGGCAGATCTTTTGGGGTCAAAGCCGCATTCAAATGGGGATCTTTTTTCTCGGTCATTAATAGATTTTTTTGAAAGTAAGTTTCTAATAATTATTAGAATAGAGCAGATTATAAGGATGATAATAATTAAGTTTATTATATTTATAATTATTTATTTTGATTTAATCAATCTAGTTGATTGGAAGTCAAATGTACTAAATATACTAAATAAATAGAAGTTAATTACCTCATCAGTAAATTGAGATGTATAGGAATAATCAGATAATGTCAACAAAGTGTCAATATCAGGCTGCAGCTTCAAATCCAAAATGGTGAGATGATGAAAAGTGAAAATTTAAATGTCGTAGAAGGCAGATAATTAGGAAGGTTGTTCCAATAATTACGTGAAGGCCATGGAAGCCTGTTGCTACAAAGAATGTAGATCCATATGTTGCATCAGCAATGGAGAATGGAGATTCGATATATTCATAAGCTTGTAGAATAGAAAAATAAATTCCTAGGAGAATTGTGAAAAATAGTCCTTGAGTAGTTTGTGAATAATTATTTTCTATTAAGTTATGATGGGCTCATGTAATTGTTACACCTGAAGCGAGTAAGATTGCTGTGTTGAGGAGAGGAATTTGGAATGGATTAAATGGTTGAATTCCTGCGGGGGGCCATATTATTCCTAATTCAATGGATGGTGCTAGACTTCTGTGGAAAAAAGCTCAGAAGAATGAAATAAAGAAGAAGATTTCGGAGATAATAAATAAGATTATACCTCATCGTAATCCTAAGTTTACAGGTAAGGTATGGAGGCCTTGGTATGTTCCTTCACGGGTAATATCTCGTCATCATTGAATTATTGTTAATCTAGTAATTAATAATCCTAGTAATAAAAGGGAGTAGGTGTACTGGTGAAATCATTTAATAAGACCAGAAGTGATAATTAGGGCTCCAATAGCTCCTGTTAAAGGTCAGGGGCTAGGATTAACAAGATGGAATGGGTGATTAGAATGTATTGACATATTAATTAATTTACTTCTTGAGAATAGAGAGTAGTAAGGATTGCAAATACATAGGATTGAATTATTGCTACTGCTGTTTCTAGGGTTAATAAAATTATTTGACAAATAATTAGTAAGGTTAAGAGAGATAATGAGAGTCTGGGGCCTGTATTACTTATAAGAGTTAATAATAGGTGTCCAGCAATTATGTTTGCGGTAAGTCGTACAGCTAATGTTCCAGGTCGAATAAGGTTTCTGATGGTTTCAATACATACTATAAAAGGTATTAAAATTGGTGGGGTTCCTTGTGGAATAAGGTGAGCAAATATATTTTGTGTGTGATTAATTCAACCATAAATTATAAATCTTAATCATAATGGTAATGATAGTGTTAAAGTTAATGTTAAGTGACTTGTTCTTGTAAAGATGTATGGAAATAATCCAAGAAAGTTATTGAATAGAATTAGTGTAAAAAGTGAAATGAAAATAAAAGTAGTACCATTATGCCCAGAGGGTCTAATTAGTGTTTTAAATTCATTATGTAAAGTTAGGATAATTTTATTTCATAAGATGTGATGCCGTGAAGGAATTAATCAGAAGGAGGTTGGAATAATAAGTAGTCCTAAAAAAGTTCTTAGTCAGTTAAATGACAAATTTATAATGCTAGTTGAAGGGTCGAAAACTGAGAATAAATTAGCTATCATTTTCAATTTAATGTAAGGTGGGGAAAAGATGTTTTAGTTTTAGATATTAAAGGTAAAGGGAGTAAGGGTTGGGTAAGATAGTAGTTAATTATGGAAAAAAGGATTAAGGTTATAGAAAAGATAAAAAATAGAATTAATCATCTAATAGGAGCTATTTGTGGAATTAAAAGATATTAATAGACATTAATAATTTCAGGGTGACATTCTGATGTTATTTTTAACTAATCTTTCATCAGAAGTAGGTGTTAATTACTATATATTGGTTTAAGAGACCATTACTTACGTTCAGTCATCTGATGGATTATGATGAATTAATTAATCATGAAATAAAAGTTTTTATGTTAATTCTTTCAATAACAATGGGTATAAATCTATGGTTTGCTCCACAAATTTCAGAGCATTGTCCATAGAATAATCCGGGGCGGTTTATGAAAAAATTGAGTTGGTTTAAACGACCAGGGGTTGCATCAACCTTTACTCCTAGTGCTGGAATTGTTCAGGAGTGAATTACGTCATTGGCAGTAATGAGTATACGAATTTGAGTATTAAAAGGTAAAGTTGTACGGTTATCTACATCTAAAAGTCGGAAATTATTAGTATCTATTTCGTTGGATGGAATTATATATGAGTCAAATTCTAAGGGATTTTTTAAATCTGAATATTCATAGCTTCAATATCATTGATGGCCAATTGATTTAATGGTAATGAAAGGGTCTAATGATTCATCAAGTAAGTATAATAATCGAAGAGAGGGGAGGGCAATGAAAATTAGGGTAAAAGCTGGTAAAATTGTTCAAATAATTTCAATAGTTTGACCTTCAAGTAGATATCGGTGAATAAGTGGGTTGAAAAATAGATTGATTATAAGATAGGTTACTAATATTGTAATTATAAGTAAAATGAGAAGAGTGTGATCATGAAAGAATAATAATTGTTCTATTAGAGGGGAAGCTCTATTTTGTAAATTGATATTTGATCATGTTGCCATAATTTAGTATTTTCTAATAAAAGGTATCTTTATTTATGGAGCTTAAATCCATTGCACTTATCTGCCATATTAGAAGTTTAATAGAGTTGGAAGTTCATTATATCTATGTTCATTAGGTGGGGTATTTTGGAATCATTCTAGAGAACTAGTTATATTAAGGGTAAATATTGATGGTCGATTTGAAATTATTCTTTCTCAGATAATAAAGATGAGGAGTAGGATACCAATAAATGAAATAGTAGACCCTAAAGTTGAAATAATATTTCATGAGGTAAAAATGTCTGGATAATCGGAATACCGACGAGGTATTCCAGCTAATCCGAGAAAATGTTGTGGGAAGAAAGTTAAATTAACACCAAAGAATATGATGGTGAATTGGATTTTTAGTCATTTTGGGTTTAATGATAAACCTGTAAATAGTGAATATCATTGGATGAATCCTGCTATAATTGCGAATACAGCTCCTATTGATAGAACATAATGGAAGTGTGCTACTACGTAGTATGTATCATGTAAAATGATATCAATAGATGAATTAGCAAGAACCACACCGGTTAAACCTCCAATAGTAAATAAGAATACAAATCCAAGGGATCATAAAAGTGAAGGGGAATAATTTAATTGTGTTCCGTGGAGAGTTGCAAGTCAACTAAAAATTTTAATACCGGTGGGTACTGCAATAATTATTGTGGCGGATGTAAAATAGGCTCGAGTATCAACATCTATACCTACAGTAAATATGTGGTGTGCTCATACTACAAAACCAAGAAGTCCAATAGCAAGTATGGCATAAATTATTCCTAGAGTACCGAAGGCTTCTTTTTTTCCTCTTTCTTGACTAATAATATGGGAAATTATACCGAATCCGGGGAGAATTAAAATATAAACTTCAGGGTGTCCGAAAAATCAAAATAGGTGTTGATAAAGAATTGGGTCTCCACCTCCTGCTGGGTCAAAGAAAGTAGTATTTAGGTTTCGATCAGTTAATAATATGGTAATAGCACCTGCTAGAACGGGTAGTGATAGAAGTAAAAGGAGGGCAGTAATTGCTACAGATCAAACAAATAAGGGGGTTTGGTCTAATGTTAAATCTGGTGTTCGTATATTTAAAAATGTGGTAATAAAGTTTACTGCTCCTAAGATTGATGAAATTCCTGCTAAATGTAAACTGAAGATAGCTAAATCAACTGAGGCTCCAGCGTGGGCAATATTAGCTGATAAGGGTGGATAGACGGTTCATCCTGTTCCTGCTCCATTTTCGACCAATCTACTTGCGAGTAATAAAGTTAATGATGGAGGTAATAGTCAAAATCTTATATTATTTATTCGCGGGAAGGCTATATCTGGGGCACCTAATATTAATGGAACAAGTCAATTTCCGAACCCTCCAATTATAATTGGTATAACTATGAAAAAAATTATGATGAATGCATGGGCTGTAACAATTACATTATAAATTTGGTCATTTCCAATTAGATATCCAGGTTGTCCTAATTCTGCTCGAATGAGTAATCTAAGAGAGGTTCCTACTATTCCGGCTCAGGCTCCAAAAATGAAGTATAAGGTTCCAATATCTTTATGGTTAGTTGAGAAAAATCATTGTTGCGGTAGAATGGCTGAGTTTAAAGGTAATAAATTGTAAATTTATTTAGGGGAATATTTCTCTTCTATCATGATTAGACTTTATATTCAAATTATGATTTTAGATTGCAATTCTAAGGGTGTAAATAAATAAATTTACTAAGGTTTAAAATAAATTTTATTTTTAGCTTTGAAGGCTAATAGTTTTTTTAACTTAAAACCTTAGAGGATATTAAAAATTAGTGTACAAAAAGGTAGTCCTAAAAGTGAAAATGAAGTTAATGATGAGGAAATAGTTATTATAGTTTTATTAATAGGATTAACACTAATTCATTTTATTTGTCTGTAGTTGAGAATGAAGGCAGTAAATGTAAGTCGGATATAATAAAATAAGGTGATTAGTGTTATTATAATTATAATAATTGATAAAGGAATATAGTTGAGATAAGATAGGTTTTGAATTACTAGTCATTTGGGTAAAAATCCAAGAAGAGGGGGTAGTCCTCCAAGAGATAAAATAGTGGAAAATAGAAGTATTTTTAGTAATTGAGATTTATTGTGAATTAAAAAATTTTGATTAATGTAATAAATATTTAGACTTGTGAATATAAAGATTAGTGATGCTGTTAAAAATGAGTAAATAATAAAATATAGTTCTCATAAGTTTTCTCTACAAAATATTGCGGCGATTATTCATCCTAAATGATTAATGGATGAATATGCTATCAATTTTCGTAGGGAGGTTTGATTGAGTCCCCCTAATGCACCAACAATAGTAGATAAAATAATAACTCTCGAAAAAAAAAAGTTTATTTTTATTAAGTATGATAAAATAATAAGGGGGGCAATTTTTTGTCATGTTATTAAGATAAGACAATTTAATCAATTTAGTCCTTCTATTGTGCCTGGAAATCAAAAATGAAAAGGGGCTGCTCCTCTCTTTATGAGAAGGGTTGATGAAATCAATATAGTAAAGATGCTTAATAGATTTCTTATTGTTGGTTGGTAATATAGTTGTATTAAAATAGTAGTAAATAAAAAGGTTATTGATGCTAAAGCCTGAATTAGGAAATATTTTAAAGTAGCTTCTGTTGAAGGAATATTTTTTGAGTTTCCTATTAATGGAATAAATGACAGTAAATTAATTTCTAATCCTATTCATATTCTAAACCAAGAGGTTGCGGAAATTGAAATTAAAGTTCCTCTAACTAAAGTTGTTAAAAATAGGATTTGTGAAGGATTTTTAATTAAAAAGAAGAAGTGTTTTCTATATATGGGGTATGAACCCATTAGCTTGAATTTAGCTTATCTTTTTTTGTAATATATTTTGGTGTATGATGCACAGAAATTTTTGATGTTTCTAGTAATAGTTTAATTCTATTAAATGTAATAATGGTAACTTGGTTACTTTATTTACCCTATCACGATAATCCTTTAATCAGGCACATTATT